CTTGCGGGTCGAGGTCTCCTTCTTCAAACCCCGATTCGTATTTTTCATATAGAAATCTCTGATCAACGATAGAACAAGATCCATTTTGCATCATATCTAAGGGACTCCTTGGTTCGTGCCGAAGAAGCAATGCCACTCGATCATTATCAAACTGACTGCAATCTTTTTCTGTCCGTGAGGATCCCAAGAGAGCGCCTTCTACTTCTAATAGGCCACGAACTAGATCAGAATCATTCTCAAGGAATCCATAAGAAGTGACCCAATTTTTTTCATCGGGTCCGGGTGGAGACCAAAGATCTTGAGCGACCGATCCGGCAGAACAACTCAAAAGATAAAGAAGTATCGTTAATCTCTTCATGCTCGTTCCAAGCTCGAAGTACAATTTGTACACATAAGAATCCCCTTCCATAGATGATTTCTTCATATAGATAGATATAGGATCTATGGGGCAATTACTTAGAAGTACTGTTTGTGCAACAGCCCTTCCTATCTGATAGAAAAGGATCTCATGATCCTGAACCGAGCTTACCTGGGATCGCAAATCCCAAGTTTTTCTATGAAGAGCGGATCGAATTGTATTAGTGTCTATAATGGATTTCTTCTGTGTAATACTAATTGATAGGGCCTCATTGGTAAGTGATACAAGATCTCGTACATCGGAACCCATGGTTATGGACCCGAATCCACTAGCATTCGTATGGAAGATTTTCTTTTCCAAAGGAAATCCCCGAGTATATGAAAGAGTGAAAAAGTGCTTTCGTTGTTGTGGAATAAGAAGCCTTCGTATCTTAATGCACGTATTGAATTTATTCGCAGCTATTAGACCGGGATCCACTTTTTTGGGAATATGAGTCGACGCAATAACAAGAATATTGCTATTGGAGGATCTTTCACAATCCCTGGAGAGATGGTTCACTAATAGACCGAGGGATAAGTAATTCGACGCATCCAGAGACAGATCATGAATGTTTGGAATCCATAGTATGCAAGGAGACATTGCTTTTGCTAATTCGAGTTGAAAGGTGATATAAAAGCGGTCTACCATATCCACCTCCTCATTCGTCATAGTTAGCAGCTCCCCATCAATATCAATATCCTCACTATCCTCACTATCATCACTATCATCAATATCCTCACTATGATGAGTATGATGAGCACCACTATTATCAAAAATATCCTCACCATCACTATCATCATAAATATCCTCAAAAAATTGAGGCCTTTCATCCAGGAACTTGTTCGGAACTACTGTAATGAAAGGAAGATAGGAGTTTGTCGCTAGGTATTTGACCAAATAGGATCGTCCAGTTCCTATAGAACCTATCACTAAAATACCCCTAGAGGGGGATAGGCCTAAGCGGAGTGAAAAGGGTTTTCCATGAGATGGGAAATGAAAACTATTAGCCCCAAACGAGGTTTGTGAATAAGTGATTGTCTGATAATGCGCAAGGAATACTCGTCTTTCTGCTAAAGAGGGTCTATGAAACTCATAATTCATTAGATACTTTTTATGAATGTCAACTAAGTATCGTAAGTAAACCGATCCTGGTTGTTCAATCATTTGATAACTAGAACCATTCTTTGATAAATGATCACTATCAGTCAGACTCAATAGAATTTTATCAATCCTTTTTTCTTTCCTTAAGATGGAGAACTGAACCAAGAATTCTCTTTCGGCATCATCAATCGAATCAGTATTCGCGACCCAGGATTCGATCTTATCATCAATCCAACCACTGTTCACATTTTTTCTTTTTCTTAGTAATGAATAGATCTCTTTACTTGTACGACTTAGATGTCTCGTATTTCTCGAAAAAGTGATTCGATTGATGGGATTGGGTATGATACTTAGGAAATCGATGATATCAATGAGATTGATATTCCAATATTTCTTCTTAGAAGGTATTGATTTGACCCCATAAGCGGGACCACCACCCGATAGCATCTTGCCGCCAAAAGCCCGTATTTCTTCTAGAAAATATCCTAAAGCAGCTAGAAAGAGATTCTTTAACCAGAAAGAATTCAGTTCAGATGTAGGATACCTATCCAGAAGTTTTCGCAACTCAATCATGTATGATGGAATCATCAAAGATTTGATCTTTTCCAACTCTGTCTGTAACTCCCTAGAGGCTCGGGAAACAACGAGAAGATGCCTACGAACGATATATCCAGCAACAAGAAGAAGGAAAAGGATTGAATAGAGCAACTCCCGAACATTTGGTGATCCCGGAAATTCCCATATCAATGAAACGGGTGACTCATTATCTCGACGAAGCATTTCTTCGGACAGAAGAAGATTATGTAAACACTTACTCGAAATCTCGCTTATCAGATTCCTTTGTGGAAGAAGAATCTCCCGCAATTTGTTCTGAAGAATTGGCCATGATATATCTATATCTAATCTATCTATAATATCTTCAAAAAGGGATAACAATTTTTTACTGCTACTTAGTATCGCTATCCTCAATAGGTCTGAATTAGATACTTTTTTGAAAGTCTCTAAAAGAATGAAATTGAGATATTTGTACCCTGTCGAAGTAAAGAACCATGGCATATATGTTTGAAACATATTTGAGAGAGTTGAAAAAGCACTATCTCGAAAGGTTCTATACATCTGCCCTTCCTCAACGCATTTATTTAGATAAAGACTCCGTTTTTTCCTCTTTTCGGATGGTAATAAATATTTCTCAGAGTCAATCAAACCCATCTTTGAATTGAAATTGAGAAACTGATGCAAGTTCTTCCCTTCTGAATCAGATGGATTCATATCTGAAAGAGCTTGACAATAAATTCTTTCAAAATTGACTAATTGTCCCTCTCTTAGAGGTGTTCCAAAAATGTCTGCGATCGAGTAAAGAGCTCTACGAACGAATGGAGCGGATCGAATTGGAAAATGAAAAGATTTGTCCAAGTTATCCGGTTCGGCACCACTCGGCGGAAAATTCTTAGGTATGCATATCTTAGATACCTGTGACTCGATCGGTGAAATAGTATCTTTTTCCAAAAAAACATCTTTTTTTTTACCGACGTGCAAAGAAAATATCTTGTTGCGAATGAAAAAGATATTGAGGAATTGTCCATACGTAAGATCATAATTATTGATAGGGGTCCTTTCCACATAAAAAGGGAATCCTTTGTTACAATAGAACCAGAAGTGATGTGGATTATTCAAGAATCGAAGTCGATTTGCTTTATAAAAAGAGGATATCAATGAACTTCTATGAAATGGTTTCACGGGATTCAGCCAATTGTCTCGATCGTGGGATATCATTGAGAAATAGGAATCGGTCTTCTCAAAAGATTTCCTGCGATTTTTTCTAGTATGGAATGAGTCAATCATCCACTTCGGTATCTTATTGAACAAAAACGGTGATACTCTTCCTCCATTAATCAAGAATTTCGATTTTTGGGAAGTATCATGATCATCCAATAAGAAGGGTTTCAATTTATTCAAATGAACGATTTGAAGACCTATTGATTCTAACAACTGATTGAAGCGTTGATCAGTTGGACCCTTCAACTCATAGATGTGGATCTCGGACCTATGAATGGGGCTATTCCCGATACTCACAAAGAAAAAAGGAAGTGACCTAAACAAAAAGAAAAGAAGCGACTTGGACAAATTGGACAAATAGGACAAAAGGGGAAGTAACTTCGACAAAAGGAAACGAAGTGACTTAGAAGGATCTTTTTTGTCGAAAAATTCCGACCAATACCAATCAATTTTTTCGATAACCTCAGACCAATCAATTTTTTTTTTGATAACCTCCGACCAATCAATTTTTTCGATAACCTCAGACCAATCAATCAAATATTGATTAATACCTAATCGATCGAAGACTACTTGAAAACGGCTCTTCTGCTCAGAAACGAAATGTTCCAAATCCTCCTGGAAACTCTTGCTCCCATTGGACCATTTGTATCTATATACATCAGGATCCCGATTCATGGATCTCTCGCTTCGAGAAATAAGAGGATCGAACCATTTCTTATGACTCTTTTTCAAATTCGATAAATGTTGGTTGATCGTAAATTTCCTTTGAGTTCTCTGATTCAGAGTATCATTTCCTATTTGATCCCTTTGAATTCCGTATTCGAAGTTGCAATCGGATCTATTCATTAAAAAGAATCGATTTGATACATTTCTTATGTACCCATGGATGCTATATTGGATTGGAATCAGATTTTGGATCAATCTATGTTGATTGAATGCCTTCAGTATGGTGTTGATAGCAAATACCACTCTTTTTGGTTTTGGATCTTCCAAAGCATTCCCGCAGGAGATCTGGACCCCTTTTTTTCTGATCCTTCGATAAAAAGATTCATTTTCTTCAGAAAACATAGGAGGTAGAACCAATAAAGATTTCTTTGTCGATTCATCCCTGGAGTTGAATACCTCGTTCAAGAATTTTTTTTGATCCAATCCGCAGGAATCAATAGAAAAGGCAAAACCCTTATGATACACCAGATCCGGCTCGGTTATTGATAGAGTGAATAGATCTGCCACTCCTTGAAATCTCTCTTCTGATTCAAAATCGTGGCGCCCCACGTATCCTCCCCTCTTCCGGTCATGGAATAGATGAAATAAATCAAAAAATGGATTTTGGTTCAAGAAGAAAATCTTGTTGGAACTGCCCATATCCGGTTCATCCTTCGGAACCCTATCACATCCCGGATTTGATGCAATAGGATGAATTGTGACGGTATTTTGTAAATACGCAATTATCTTGAATATATCAATGATTTCTTTTTTTTCCGATCGCCGGGATGGGACAAAAGAAAGATCTTGTTGTTTCTTCAATAATTTCTGATCTCTGGTGGACCTCTTAGTAGGATTCGAACCCAGATGAAGTTCTGACCATCTGTCAGAGAAAAAAGAACGAATTGATCTTGTAGGATTCCCAAGAAATTCTTCGATTTCTTCCGGAAGCGGATGATTATTCATCTGCTTCTCACGTTCCGTGAATAGCCGGGACATTGAGGAATCTCCAGAAAGGCTTTTCGGGAATCGGTCTGATTCTATCTCTGCTCCTTCCGTTTGAAGAAAGGAAGGATCCCAAAGAATCGACCCTTCTTTTTGAATCTCTCTTTGATTAATCCATGTGTGATATTCCGAATCCTTATTACGAATGGAATCGAAATGATCTATGGATTGATCAAAAGATCCTTTCAATTGGCTAGAATCCCTTACTTGAACGAAATTAGATCTTGTGGAATCATATTGCATATTTGACGATACATTCCATACCTTGCTAAACAAGCGAAAAAACCGATCCTTGTTTATTAACCACACATTGTCTAAGCAAATCCAATTCTCTCTCGACACCTTCCTAAAGAAATCTGATTCGTGCGGATTCTTCTTCCAACTAACGAAGAGATCTTGGCGGAATTGCCACATATGAAATTGAACACAATTTTGCAGCAAAGAAATACCACACTTGTTTCTCGAGAAGAGATGGGAAAGATGCTCAATATCATTTGATTGAATAGTTGACCCAGCTCCTTGTTGTTTGAAGAAACCCTCCACTTCAATTGGTCTTTTTTCACGAAAAGAAGACATAAGATAACAAATCCAGTGTTTCACTAAGATTTCAAATAGCTGTCCCGAATTCAAGTTGATTATGTTTCGCTTATTTCTCGGAGAAAGACGATCAAACAATTCCCAATCATGGTCCTTGCGGATCCGATCATCCGTATAGGAAACAAAAGAAGACTCCAGATATTTGATATCTTTCTCTTTGAATGAGATCTCAATTACAGCCAGGGTTTCATTAGATATCTTACAAATAGAATCCCTCTTTTTTCCGACCCGGTTCCTCCACCACCGCGAACCCCAGTTAGATTCAGGCATGATACACTTTTTCGTTTTAGTTATTGGGAGAACCCAAGTACTCTCTTTCGGATCCATGAAACAACTCTCAGAGATCTTTTTCCCTTTTGGAAGATACAGGAGCGAAACAATCAACCTATTGATAGACCCAAAAGATTTTTCCAATGGAGCATTTCTGGGTCCAAAGGAATTCCTAGGCAGAAGCCCCATCAAATATAGATTTTTTCTTTCGACCATTTCTCGATTATGCATGCGATAGAGAAGGACCACTACTACAAGCAGTACTAGACCTTTGGTCGTCAATACTGCACCTTTGACTAGACCCTTGATCGTCAGTACTGCCCCTTTGATCGTGAAATACCGATTGCTTCTTGACCCCTGTGAATCGCGTGAGAGTAAACTCCTCCAAATTAGGGGGTCGAAGAGTTTCATAAAACGCTCTTGCTCGAAAAAAATAGAAACGATAGTTCTCACTGAATCGACTTGGGTCCACGAATCTAACAAATCGTGAGAGTTCTTGACCTCTCTTAACATCTCTCTCAATTCGAAGATCCAGGGTTGAAATGGATCTTGTTGTGAAGTTTTATGCTTCATTTTGAGTGCCTCCCCATTAGAAATGTTGAATATTGAATATAAAGTAAAAGAAAATAGGTTTCCATTTCTTTAGGTAATCTCCGATACGATAGTTCTTTCTTCTATGATATTTCTTTAGGTAATTTCTTTTACAATATTTCTTTCTTTATTCTATGATAATCCCCCTTATGCATCCATGGCTGAATGGTTAAAGCGCCCAACTCATAATTGGCAAATTTGCGGGTTCAATTCCTGCTGGATGCACGACAACGGGAATGTTCAATACGTCTATTGGAATTGGCTTTGTATCAATGGAATCTCATCATCCATACCAATTCGTTATGTGTTATGTATGGTATATTCATATCATAAGTATAGAAACAGTTAGAGGGAGAATTCTTATCGAAACTGGAACTCATAGGGAAGAAAGGGAAGAAAATAGATTTATGGATAAAATTCAATATGCAGTATTTACAGAA